AAACAAATTTATCATGTGTCAGGAACCAGATTTGAACTGGTGACACGAGGATTTTCAGTCCTCTGCTCTACCTGCTGAGCTATCCCGACCATTTCCGACGCGCCTTCTTTCTAATTTTAGTAAATGACTTGAGTCTATGTCAATAAAAGTCAATAAAAAAAAAAAGATATTCTAAAGCTATTCTAAAGTCTTATCATTGTTAATCATTCCAATTTTATTTTAAAAGGGATTCCTTGTTTTACTCAAAGAAGTTCGTTTGGATGTCTATCCTATCTATCACAAAACTTGTGAAAAGAAATGAAAAGAAAAAATGCAGCCCGGATACATTTGTGAAAAACTCGAATAAATGAGAAAAATAAATGAGAAAGATAACGAATTTTGAATCGTTAACGAAAAGAGAGAATAAGATAAACAATTAGGGAGTCGGGTGGGCCCCTTTTTGGGGATAGAGGGACTTGAACCCTCACGATTTCTAAAGTCGACGGATTTTCCTTTTACTATAAATTTCTTTGTTGTCGATATTGACATGTAGAATGGGACTCTATCTTTACTCTCGTCCAATTAATCAGCAGATTCTGGGGTGAATGATCTGATCAATGAATATTCGATCCTTTCGTCAACTTGGAATCGATTCAAATCAAAGCAATGTTTTTTTTTTTATTATTATTTGATATTTGAATTATTAATTATTTCATTTTTCATATAACATAGAAAAAAATACAGATTTGGGTCGGTTGTCATTAATCATTTGAGATAGTATTTCAGTACGTATGCCTATGTATTATGTATATAGGGTTATACTTTACTTTACCTTTCTTTTTTTCTGGAATTTTAACTTTAGCAGAAGGATTCCCTTACTTGTACTTGACTAATGCAACGCAGTCAACTCTATTTGTTAGAACAACTTCCATTGAGTCTCTGCACCTATCCTTTTGTATTCTTATTCTGTCTTTATGAACCTTTGTTTGTTTTCGAAAAATAGGATTTGGCTCAGGATTGCCCCTTTTTTTTCCGGGGTTTCTCTGAATTTGAAAGTTATCACTTAGTAAGTTTCCATACTAAGGCTCAATTCAATTAAGTCCGTAGCGTCTACCAATTTCGCCATATCCCCTCTTTGTTTTGTGTTTTGAGATTCAAATCTTATTATTATGTTATTATGTCATTCCCTTTTTTCTTTCATTTCTATTCTATTCTACTGGAACTGTTAAAGTCATTAGATACCGATTCCTATATTCCTATATTCCTAGAATAGTGTTTCCTCTTATTTTAATATTTTATTTGATTTCTTGTCTAGCCTCTTTCATATCTATTTTGGACCCCTAATTTGGTCTAATCAGAAATCATTCTATCATTTCTGTATCCGCAATTCAATAATTCAATATAGATGCATATATACCACATTTATTCTATATGTTTTTCTTCGAATCATTTTTATTGTGCAATTTTGAATACTCGAACGGTCAATTCTTTTCTTTTTTTTTTATATATTCAGTTCATTTTTCTATATTCATTTAATTTAATTATTAATTACTACGAATGAAAAGTGAATAGCTAAGGTTCCAGTAGTTTACTAAATTCCTGTGCATGTACAATTTCTGTTATGTGAGCCCGCTTAGCTCAGAGGTTAGAGCATCGCATTTGTAATGCGATGGTCATCGGTTCGATTCCGATAGCTGGCTTTTTTTTTCTATTTTTTTTTTTTTATTCTATATACATTCTTTGTGTATACTTTGTATATATACAATAAGGTCCGGATATTGATAGAATCCATCTCATTTGTAGTATATCAGTATTTTTTGTAGTATAATACTTCAGTAGATTTTGCCTCATTTATCATATTTATCCTTTAGTTCAGTTTTAATTTAGGTTTATGAAATTTCAATAAAATAAAGAAAATAAGGAGTCTTTATGTCACGTTACCGAGGGCCTCGTTTCAAAAAAATACGCCGTCTGGGGGCTTTACCGGGACTAACTAGTAAAAGGCCTAGAGCCGGGAGCGATCTTAGAAATCAATCGCGCGCCGGTAAAAAATCTCAATATCGTATTCGTTTAGAAGAAAAACAAAAATTGCGTTTTCATTATGGTCTTACAGAACGACAATTGCTTAAATACGTTCGTATCGCCGCAAAAGCCAAAGGGTCAACAGGTCAGGTTTTACTACAATTACTTGAAATGCGTTTGGATAACATCCTTTTTCGATTAGGTATGGCGTCAACTATTCCTCGAGCCCGCCAATTAGTTAACCATAGACATATTTTAGTTAATGATCGTATAGTAGATATACCAAGTTATCGCTGCAAACCCCGCGATATTATTACAGCGAAGGATGAACAAAAATCTAGAGTTATGATTCAAAATTCTCTTGATTCATTCCCCCAGGAGGAATTGCCAAAACATTTGACTCTTCACCCATTCCAATATAAAGGATTGGTCAATCACATAATAGATAGTAAATGGATTGGCTTGAAAATAAATGAATTGTTAGTTGTAGAATATTATTCTCGTCAGACTTAAACCTAACTAAAATAACAAGGGTTCGAACAATTTTGTCCCCTGTCACCTAAGTAAAGAGACAAAAGGTATGGGTTTTCTTGGGGGATTTTTATCCCATTGATATATCCTAGAATGATAGGGGCATTTTCATTCCTTGTCCACTCGTATTTTCTGTTCCACAGAAATTAGGAATAGAGAATCCATATCAAAGAAAGATAGAACTCTTGGAATAAGGGTATCCATTGTTAGGTGATTTGATATATTGCGGTCAATAGCATTTCAGTAACATTGATAAATTAGGTGAAGGTGCGGAAAGAGAGGGATTCGAACCCTCGGTAAACAAAAGCCTACATAGCAGTTCCAATGCTACGCCTTCAACCACTCGGCCATCTCTCCTACATAATGATTAGGATAATGATTATGGCCCCGAAAGCGAGTGAATCGCGAGTCAATCCCGATTTGAGAATGAAGATAACTGTCACTGCAACTATTGATGTAATTATTCCAACTGTATTTATTATCATATAGAATTTAGTATCATATATATTAGATTAGATGTTGGATAGGTACGGTACGTACAATTAATTCTAACTATAAACTATAAAAAATAGAAAACTTTTAATCATTTAATCAAAGAAAGACTTTTCCTTCGGGGCTAGGGGGATAAAGAAATTTTTTTTTTGTGAAAAACTTTTTCTTAAAAACAATAAACAATAAAGATATATATCTATTTATGTTTGCTGTTTGCGAAGATGACGTTCCCGTCTTTTTCTGATATCTATACCGGCTAAAATAACGGGATTGGAACGACTCGAACACGCGGTCTATCTTTTTTTATGAGTTAAGTCTGTTTTTATGTTATTTCGTACTGTATAATTACTTTTTTTGTAGGATCGTTTTCTAACGAGAGGTAATTAAAAGAAATTTTAAAATGGATTGCTACCTATGCCTAGATCCCGGATAACTGGAAATTTGATTGATAAGACCTTTACAATTGTAGCCAATATCTTATTACGAATAATTCCGACAACTTCAGGAGAAAAAGAGGCATTTACTTATTACAGAGATGGTGTGATTTGATTTCTTTTATTTACCGCGTCGAGTTTTAGGAGAAAGACACATTAGCCGGGATAGAAAGATTTGAAAAAAACTCTACGTTTATTGAAGGTGAAGTTTCTAAAAAAACATTCCTTCTGTCGTGTATCCCCGATTAATGCAGCCTCAGATGTTTCAATTGTCGATTCTAGCATTGAGCGAAAAGGTTACACCTATGGCTATGGGTTATGTATTGCAGGTTAATACTGCTCCACTAGTACCACTAGGCGGCATAGAGGAAGAAGCACTACGCTTAGGAATCAACAACACGAAAACTTTGCTCTAAATTTCCCCTTTTCCTTATTGGGATCGGGACTAAGAAGAATGGTTGGGACAACAAATATCCATCTCATTCGTGCTTTGGATACCCATATAACCATCGAAGACTGTTGAAGTGACTAATTCCTAGAAATTAAGGGATGTTGAGGACAAAGAAATTGTTGGAGTTAACGTAACATTTTTATATTTTTATCTAGTACCAACATCTTGGATGTTAAGAAACGATCTTTTGCAGGAAGGTTGGCTAGAGATTTCTTGTAAAAACACTAGCCCCGCTCAGTTCATAATGAGAATATTTCACTCCTTTTTGATTCTATGTATTAGGCTTATTATGCACATAAGGGAGGAGCCGTATGAGATGAAAACCTCACGTACGGTTCTGGAACGGAGATTCTTTGAATCGAATAACGACCGTAACGGATGTCTGCTCAATCCGAAGGAAATTATGCGGAAGCTTTACAGAATTATTATGAAGCTATGCGACTAGAAATCGATCCCTATGATAGAAGTTATATACTCTATAATATAGGCCTTATTCACACAAGTAATGGAGAACACACAAAAGCTTTGGAATATTATTTTCGGGCATTAGAACGAAACCCTTTCTTACCACAAGCTTTTAATAATATGGCCGTAATCTGTCATTACGTGCGACTATCTACACTATAGAAAGAAAAAGGAAAGAAAGAGCAAAATCTACTAGTAATCTACTAGTAAAAAAAAAAAAAAAAAAATAGGCTTTCTACATATGGCATCGTCCAAAACAACGATTTTTATCAGCTGTAGCAAAGAAATAAACTTCATAGAAATCGAAATATGAAAAAAGAAATATGCCTAGATACTTTATTCTATGGATAAAGGATCTAATTGATAGAGGAAGCACCGTAAAGATCAATTAGCGAAATTTTTGCCGATACAATAAGAACTGCTTACTTAATGTCATAATATGAGACAAAAGCTAGGAATCCACTTATGTAATGGAGTCGACCCCCTAAAGTATTGAGCAGCGGTGTAGCATCAGATCCCAAAGATAGTAAGCCTTTTCTTTCTTATGAGAGAAGGTCTTTTTCAAAGATTCTATATAAATAGAAATTTCTATATGAAACCGAGATAGTTACCTTGCAGAAAATTGT